TGCGTTACAAAATTTAACTTTAGCCAATGATCCAATCAAAGGAATAATTGGAACTAATGTATCGAGCTTCTTCATAGCATTATCCATTATAAATGAATTTTCTAGCATTTGACTCCGTACCACTGAAAGGTTTGGTCGCATACTTGAAAAATAACCCAAAAAATCAAGGGAATACTTGGATAATTGGTTTATATAAATCCTTCCTGGTTGAGACCACACATAAGAATGACATTGGCATAAATTGACAAGATAATATTTCCACTTATTCATCAGAAGAGGGGTATCCTTTGAAGCCAGAATCGATTTTTCTTGATATCTAACATAATGCATAAAAGGATCCTTGAAGAACCATAAGATGGCGACCGGAAAATCATTAGCAAAGACTTCTTCTACAGAATATTTTATTTTTTCATAGAACTGTATTCGCTCAAAAAAGATCCCAGAAGAGGTTAATCGTAAATGAGAAGATTGATTACGAAGAAAAAGTAAGATGGATTCGTATTCACATACATGAGAATTATATAGGAGTACGAATAATCGTGGATTACTTTTTGAAAAAATATATTTATTTGGAGTAATAAGACTATTCAAATTATAATACTCGTGAAGAAAGAATCGTAATAAATGCAAAGAAGAGGGATCTTTCACCCAATAGCGAAGGGTTTGAACCAAGATTTCCAGATGAATGGGGTAGGGTATTAGTACATCTGATACATAATTTAAATGTGGGAATTTGTCCTCTAAAAAAGGAAATATTGAATGAATTGATCGTAAATTATAAGATTTTACGATTTCGGTCGCCTCTAAGGAAGATACTAATCGTAGGGAAAACGGAATTTCCACAATAACTGCAAATCCCTCCGATATCATTTGAGAATACAAATTTTTGTTGTACCCCAATTTTTTTTTTTTGTTAGAATCATTAGCGGAAATAATCAAATGATTCTGTTGATACATTTGACTAATTAAACGTTTTATAATTAGTAAACTAGATTTATTGTCATAACCTACCTTATCCAACAAAATAGATCTATTTAAACCATGATCATGAGCAAGTGCATAAATATACTCCCGAAAGATAAGTGGGTATAGGAAGTCATGTTGCTGATATCTATCTAGTTCTAAATATACTTGAAATTCTTCCATTTTAAATTAGATTTGAACCAGAAAAGAAATAGGTGATTTATTGGGTTATGAAATGATACATAGTACGATACAGTCAAAACAAGGTATTATAGTAAGAAAAGAATAGATACCTCGGAAACAAGTAAGACTCATCAATGGACTCTCTAGCCTCTCTTTTTCCATCTAATTAATTTTTGTTAATTCTAGGTTAACAAGATGGTTAGAAGTCCTTTATTTTTTCAATCCAATCGCTCTTTTGATTTTGAAAAAAAAAATCTTTATCAATATACTGCCTTCTTCTACACATTTATCTCTACCCCATAATGGGTAATAATTAGGACTCATAAGAAATTTATACTCCACTCATGGGAAAAGTCTTTCCCGCATTAAGCACTAATATATTTTTAACGTCTAATTAGATCGGGTAATCATTCAAAAATTAAGAACAGAAGCTCGTTACTTTTTGTTTCCCTATAATTGGAACCGTAGTAGGGCTCTACCCATTTATTCACTCGACCTAATTAATTTTTTTTTGTTACACGCCAAGAATTCAAACAATTCAAATAAGGTTTTGGACCTATTCGGTAAGAATGAAATATTCTCAGAATTTTACATTGATACGACATGCTGCTTTTTCCATTCATTCCTTTCAGGATCAGTCGTGGTCTTACAAACTCTACCGATGGTATGGACGAATCTGTTGCTTCATACAAATGTGTAAAAGATGCTAGCCGCACTTAAAAGCCGAGTACTCTACCGTTGAGTTAGCAACCCCCCAAAAATAATTAGAATGTGTAGATACAATCGGAATCCCAATAAATAAAACGATTTAATTGCACAACGTAATCAAAACCAATCAAAACATTAAAATAGCACAAATTTTAAAATTTCTAATTGATTTTATTCTTAACATAATATGAACAGATACGATGAAAATACAAAAAAAAAAAATTATCAGATAAAAAAAAAGGGATATTTCGCCCCTTGTCTCTTATGTTATCCAGTAATTAAATTAATTAGTATATATAGATTTTTATTGATTTTAATCTTTAATCTTAATCAAAAAAAGACTTCTTGTATCACAGAAAATCCAAGAACCCATTATTTTAATGAAATCTATGGGACGGAGATATAAATAGATCCGTTTATCCACGATCGGATTATATTTATTTGAGACACTGTTGTCAATATGAATGTTGAGAAAAGAATACAAAAGAGAAAACTAATTATAAATCTAACTAACAATTTCAATCAATTTTAATAAAAAAAACTAAGGACTTGTGTTGGATTGGCACTACATATATATACAGGTGGAAGAATAAATTAAGGAAGATTAAAGGGAAAAGTATAAAAAAAATGAGGTTTATTCGATAAGTAAAAGTAAAATAAACAAGTTTAATCCTTTGTGTTTTTTTATTTGTTCATAGAGCTCCACCGAAAACCACCTCATTGACAGTAATCTAAAAATTTTATATTTATAGACCCGATTACTTCATTTATTATTTATTCACTTGATCTTTTTCTATCTATTTTATCAATAAAATAAAAATATATTTTTGTCGTTATAAAAGACAACATTCTATAGTAACAATAATAAATTAAGTATGATATGAATAGAAGAAAAGAGGAAATAGCAAAGAACCAAAAAGGTTATACAAAGCTAAATCATCCACATCTTCTTTTTTATATTTCATTAATTGAATTTTGTTTGTTGATTAAGGCGAAGTTCCGTAAAAACCCCCGCCTTTTTTGAAATATCATAAACAGTTCCTGTAGGTTGAGCGCCTTTTTCAAGGAAATATAGAATAGAAGGAACATTTAAATAGATTTGATTCTTTATCGGATCATAAAAACCCACTTTACGAAGATCTCTTCCCTCTCGTCGGGATCGAACATCAATTGCAACGATTCGATAAATGGCTCATTGGGATAGATGAACAATACCCCCCCCTAGAAACGTATAAGAAGTTTTCTCCTCGTACGGCTCGAGAAAATTATAAATTATGATTATGTATAGAATTATAATATAAAAATAAAATATATACATAAAATCAAAAAATTAATTATATTATTGATTTAAGTACTTTTTTTTTATTATTCTTCCCCAACCGAAAAAAAAAAAAAAAAATTATTCGTATTTGCAATTTGCACCCTCATAACTCAAGTTGAATAACTCTCAAATAACTCAAAAGAAACCTTTTAGGTATTTCATTTATTGAGTGGTCTCTAATCCTTTTTGTCTGTCTCCTATAGAATCTATTTTGATTCTTCATTCTGATCTAGTTGTTGAGACAATTGAAAACGGTATTTACTTGTTCCAGGATCTTTATCTTTGCCTTGAATCATTGGGTTTAGACATTACTTCGGTGATCTTTAAATCGTTTCAAAATGGCAGCAACATACCTTTTTTTGTGATTTCTTTCTATCAAAGAATCATACGAATGGTTGATTCCTACGTAATACACTTTACTTTTGATTTGATCGAAAGGGTTTTACCAATTCCAACAAATTTTATCTTTTAATTTTAAATTTTCTCGAATTGGATCCTTTAGATTTATATATCGAAAATATACTTACGAAGTTGTTACAATTTATTGATCGATACTAACCTTAGATTCTTGCCCTTGAGAAATTAATCAATACTTTCTACTCGAGCTACATCGTGTACTATTTACATCACAACACTCCAAAAATGGGGGTTCCGGTGGAACAGAACAAATGATGTCGAGCCAAGAGCACTTTCATTCCTATATAATATAAAAAAATGGTGGATGTAAGAATCCACGGCCGATCATGTCCTTCAAGTCGCACGTTGCTTTCTACCACATCGTTTTAAACGAAGTTTTACCATAACATTCCTTCAGTTTGGAACCAGTATGTAATTGATTCAATTATGGAATCATGAATAATCATCGGATCGGTCGGTACATAGTAATCTATACTTTTTTCTTCTATATATCTATACTTTTTTCTTCTATATGAAGAATGGATAATTTATGAAGAAGTCTCAGCAAGAATTCAATCAATTTAACCCCATTGTTTATAATTTTTTAAATAACAAAACGAATAAATAAACACAAAAAATAAGTTATTTTGAATTTCTATCTTCATTCAAGTAACGTGATAGTGATAGGATAAATTCACCAATTTCACACTTCTTCGAGTACCAAGAACTCATAAGAAATCATTAAAAAGATTTAATTGATTGAACAATTTCCTACCCGATATCATTATTTGCATTTTGCATAAGGTTTTACATTCACTTTTTAGCATCATAAGAAAGAGATAAATCCATATTCCATCAATCATAAAAAAAAAAAAATAAACAAGAATAACATTCTATACCAATATTATACTCTTAAACGGAAGACTGTTCGAAAAGACAATCTTTATTTTTATTTTGATATATTTTATTATGATATAGATATATATTAATAAAATGATCATAGGTCAGGTATGCTCTGGGACGGAAGGACTCGAACCTCCGAATAGCGGGACCAAAACCCGTTGCCTTACCACTTGGCCACGCCCCATTTCTAGTCGACACTAATAAACACTAATATTGGTACTGGTTGTTCGTCAACTCCAGTCTAAATATCTATTATCTAATTATCTATAAAATAGATTACTAGAATTTTTATACATGTAGACATAGAATTAAACTGAATTTATTGATCATTACATATAATTCAATTAAGATATTGTATGAAAGTATGATTTATTCTATTCTCTTTTGATTTGAGAATTGAAGGGTTTTTGATTGGGTGAGTTCAAATCAAAGAAAATTTTTTTGTCTATCTTATTTTCTTTTTATTCATTTTTATCTTCTATGAATAATAACATATTTATAATAATAAAAAAACTCAATCAAAATAAAAAAAAATACAATTATCCTCAAGAACAAAACGTTTGTTATGCTTAATATATTTAGTTTGATCTGTATCTGTCTTAATTCTGCTCTTTATTCAAGTAGTTTTTTCGTCGCCAAATTGCCCGAGGCCTACGCTTTTTTAAATCCAATCGTAGATGTTATGCCAGTAATACCCCTGTTTTTTTTTCTCTTAGCCTTTGTTTGGCAAGCTGCTGTAAGTTTTCGATGATATCTTTAATACTGTCTAGACAAATTCATGATTTATTGAAAAAACAATTCTAAGAATTGATAAGATCAGATAAGTCTTACACCCTCAATTCAAATATTGAAAATCTTGTACAACCGCGATAAATCTGGATCACCCCACTTTATTCCTTGGTGTCAAAATAAAAAATAAAAATAGTAGGGTATGTGGTATAAAAACAGAGAATCTATTCTCTTTTTTACTAAAAAAAAATCTTGGAGATTATGTAATGCTTACTCTCAAACTATTTGTTTACACGGTAGTGATATTCTTTGTTTCTCTCTTTATCTTCGGATTCCTATCTAATGATCCAGGACGTAATCCTGGACGTGAAGAATAAAAAATAAGGCTTTTGTTTTCCTTGCTTTATTTTTAAATGTTCTTAGTAGGATTTTATCTATTACACATCTTTAACTATTAAAAAATAAAAAAAGCTCGCGATAAATTCGAAAGAAAATACCAAGTCATCAACAAAAACGGAAAGAGAGGGATTCGAACCCTCGGTACGAAAAACTCGTACAACGGATTAGCAATCCGACGCTTTAGTCCACTCAGCCATCTCTCCTCCCAATTGAAAAAGAATAATACTATGTTACATTATAAAAAATAAGGCTTGAAAAAGCCCTTCATAATATTTTTTTATTTTTCATCCGAAGGGGCTTTTTAGTTCAACGGCCCGGCTAAGTACTGACCAGGCCGGGCCCGCCCTTTTTGTTCCAACGAATCGTAAATAAAATGATTTTTTTAATTTGAAAACTAAAATACTTGCTTGTTATTACGATTGGAAAAATAATAAATAACTATTTTGATTTCTATGATATAGAATCAAATGATATCGAATCAAAGTGTCATTTCTTATCTTAATTTTTTTTTATTTATTATTTTTTTTATTTACTGGAATAAAAGGAATAAAGTAAATAAATAATAAAATAAAGGAACTGTGGATTCTTGCACAATCCATTTTCATGTATGTTATGGATTAAGTAGTTTTGTAGAGACGTCTAGGTCAAAAACCTCCCGCAAACAAACACTTGTTATTTAGTTATTTTAATTTTAAATTCTAATGAATTCTCTTTTCCTAATCTCATTAGGTTCTCTAATACAACACGTAAACGCTCTAATTTTCATGATTATTTTATGATCCTATCTTTTCTTTTGCCTTTACGACCAATTTTCTTGTTCGACAAAAGGTTCATTTATATACAATAATCGGATTGTAGCGGGTATAGTTTAGTGGTAAAAGTGTGATTCGTTCTATAATCCCTTAATAGTTAAGGGGTCCTTCGGTTTGATTAATATTCCATTCCGATCAAAAACTTTATTTCTTAAAAGGATTTAATCCTTTACCTCTCAATGAAAAATTCGAGGAAGAATATACATTCTCGTGATTTGTATCCAAGAATCAATTAAAAATTGAAAAATTGGATTATGAGATTACGAAACATAATTTTTTTTTAATTGGATCAATACTTCTAATTGAATGAGTATGAGTAAAGGATCCATGGATAAAGATAGAAAGTGTATTTATAATCGTAACTAAATCTTTAATTTTGAATTTGTATTAGGTAAATTGAAGCAAAATAGCTATTAAACAATGACTTTGGTTTACTAGAGACATCGACAAATTGTTTTAGCTCGGTGGAAACAAAATGCTTTTCCTAAGGATTCTCTCAAATAGAAATAGAGAACGAAGTAACTAGAAAGATTGTTATAATACCCCTCTTTTCTATAGGGATCGTCTACAAAGCGGGTTGTTTTGAATACATTCATACAGAAAAGCTGACATAGATGTTATGGGTGGAATTTATTTTTTAATTTCGTTTATGTCTTAATCTGGAAATTTATCCATCTTCCATAAAGGAGCCGAATGAAACCAAAGTTTCACGTTCAGTTTTGAATTAGAGACGTTAAAAATGATGAATCAACGTCGACTATAACCCCTAGCCTTCCAAGCTAACGATGCGGGTTCGATTCCCGCTACCCGCTTTTACTTTATCTTTTTATTATTATAATTCTAAAAAAAAAAAATTAAATATTTTGAGATTTTTTTTAATAAAATAAAAAATTGAATGAATATAATTAATATAATTATAATGCTATAATTAATATAATGCATCATTGACTTGAATACGCAATTCCCGGAATTCTTTCAACTATTTTTACGAACAAGAAATATGAAAATTGGAATGAAAAGCGTCCATTGTCTAATGGATAGGACAGAGGTCTTCTAAACCTTTAGTATAGGTTCAAATCCTATTGG